TTAGATTCAATTTTAAATTACTATTTTAGTAATTTAAAGTAAAGATTTTGGGGCGGATAGCGGGAATCGAACCCGCATCTTCTCCTTGGCAAAGAGATATTTTACCATTCAACTATATCCGCATTTTTTTATGGTAGGAATTATTTCAACTTTTTTTATGAACAGTTATTCAAACTTTTATTTTATTAAAAAATTCCTAATTTACTATAGTTATAGATATATACATACAAAGCTATTTGAATGGAATAAAAAAACTATTCAAACATTTATTTATTATTTTATTTTTGAATTCGAATTCAAAAATAAATAAATAAATAATCCTTTCTAATTCTATTCTAGGTAACAGAGTACTTAATTACACCAAATTATTCTAAAACCATTTGACCCCTCCCTCTAATTTCAATTTAATTGAAATTATTCTTTTGTTTATTTGTAGTTAATGTTGTGGAGACGTGAATTGACCATTAATTATGTTTGTGTATTGAACTGTAATATGTCTCACAACCCAATTTTTTTTTTTTTTTTTGGGGGGGGGTCCTTTTTTTTTTTTTATTATTATTTCGAATGAATAGGTTTATGAGATGAGTGAGTTAAGGATACCCACTAGAAACACTAATCCAATCCATAATGATGTCCCAGAAAATACAACATTTTTGTTACTTGACCAACCATCTGCAGAAGAAAAAACAACAGGGACACTAATTACTAAAATAAACGAAGTAGCAATTAACGCAAAAACAGCCAATTGGAAAGCAATAGTCATGTTTCTAATCCTCCAAGCTAGCGACAAAAAAAGTTAATCGACCTACCGTTTGTTCTCTATCTCAGTCACAAATTGTAAAAAAACGTATCATATCCTGGTGGAGTCTACATAGAATCTATTGATTTCCGTGATTCTGATGCTTTGCTTTAGTATCCTTTTTTGCTTACTCCTTTATTCAAAACAAACTAAGCACAGAAGTTTTTTTTTAGTCAGATTCAGCAAAAGTGATATGCAAATCCTTTCTAGATCTAGAATATCTTTTTTTATAGATTATACAAGGGTAGAGTTCTCTATAGATAAATATATCTATATCTATATTTATCGATAGAGAGAAACTAGGGATAACAAATCATCCCTAATATATCCTTTATTAGTAAAAAGTAAAAGATGGTTTGAGTTTTCTTTCTAACTATTTTTGGAATGAAATTCGATTTACTGAAAAAAAAACTACTATACTATAGTATAGTAAATTAGAGTTTCGTGGGGAGAGATGGCCGAGTGGTTGATAGCTCCGGTCTTGAAAACCGGTATAGTTTGCAAAGAACTATCGAGGGTTCGAATCCCTCTCTCTCCTTTTCTCCGTAACTTAATTTCCCTATTTATTCGTTTTATTTGTTTTGAATAGCCGCCTAGGATCATAAAGAGGCATGGCTCGGCTATCTCATCTAGCCGAGCCATAACAAAAACTAGAAAAAAAATGGAATTTGGAAAATAGAAAAAAAAAAATTTGAAATGAATTTATGACTTTAACTCAATTGATTATCCAATTAAATATCTTTAGTGAGACTTTAAAGATTTTCTCTTGTAGCTCAATTAATTAAGAGGAGTCATGGACAGAACAGGTTCAAAATCACGATCAATTCCCTTTTCAAATCCCGCTGCAGCTGCACGAGCCCTTCCCGCGTGCCATAAATGTCCTACGAAAAAGAAGAATCCTAGAACAAAATGAGAAGTAGCTAACCAACTTCTAGGAGATACATAATTGACTGCATTGATTTCGGTAGCCACGCCACCTACAGAATTTAATGAACCTAAAGGCGCATGGGTCATATATTCCGCAGACCGGCGTTCCTGCCAAGGTTGGATATCTTTTTTCAACCTACTTAAGTCCAAACCATTTGGACCCCTTAATGGTTCTAACCAAGGAGCACGAAGATCCCAAAAACGCATAGTTTCGCCTCCAAAAATAATTTCTCCAGTAGGCGAACGCATTAAATATTTACCTAATCCAGTAGGTCCTTGCGCGGATCCAATGTTAGCGCCAAGACGTTGGTCTCTAACAAGAAACGTAAAAGCTTGAGCTTGCGAAGCTTCTGGTCCAGTAGGGCCATAAAATTCACTAGGATAAGCTGTATTATTGAACCAAACAAAACAACAAGCGGTGAAACCAAATATTGCTAATGCGCCTAAACTATATGACAAGTAAGCTTCTCCAGACCATACAAAGGCACGACGAGCCCATGCAAAGGGTTTGGTTAAAATATGCCAGATTCCACCAAAAATACAAATTGAACCTAACCATACATGGCCGCCAATTATATCTTCCAAATCATCGACACTAACAATCCAACCCTCTCCCCCAAAAGGAGATTTTAATAAATAACCAAAAATAACATTTGGACTAAGGGTCAAGTTGGTAATTTTTCGTACATCTCCACCCCCTGGAGCCCAAGTATCATATATGCCCCCAAAAAAGAGAGCTTTAAATACTAGTAGAAAAGCACCCAAACCTAACAA